ACGCAGCAGAATTTTGGGATCTCGTCTTATTTGGTCAAGGACCAAGGGGCATCGTGTTAATAGCCCAATCGATTTTTAGAAAATATATTCTATTACCTTCATTGATAATAGCTAAAAACATTGTCCGTATATTATTATTTCAAATTCCTGAGTGGTCCAAGGATTTCAAGGATTGGAAGCGAGAAATGCATGTTAAATGCACTTATAATGGTCTTCAATTCTCCCCAACAGACTTTCCAAAGGATTGGTTCTCAGAAGGTATGCAGATCAAGATCCTATCTCCTTTTCGCCTGAAACCTTGGCACAGATCTAAACTACAACCCTCTCATAAAGATCCAATGAAAAAAAAGCATAAAGATCCAATGAAAAAAAAGAAAGATGATTTTTGCTTTTTAACAGCTTGTGGACTGGAAACGGACTTACCTTGCGGTCATCCTCGAAACCGGCCTTCGTTTTTTAAGCCTATTTTTAAAGAACTAAAAAAAAAAAGTAAAAAATGGAAAACTAAATGTTTTAGCTCTTTAACAATTTTAAAAGAAAGAAAAAAATTGTTTCGAAAAGTCTCAAAAGAAACAAAAAAATGGATCACTCAAAACATTCCATTTGTAAAGGGAATAATAAAAAAACTTTCAAAAAGAAATCCAATTTTGGAGTTGAGAGAAATAGATAAATTGGGAGAAACTAAAAAAGATTTGGGCGAAACTAAAAAAGATTTGGGCGAAACTAAAAAAGATTCGATAATCAGTAATAAGATGATTGACGAATCATCCCTTCAAATTCAATCTATGGAGTGGACAAATTATTCATTAACAGAAAAAAAGATAAAAGATCTGACTGAGAGAACAAACACAATCAAAAATCAAATAGAAAAAATTATAAAAGACAAGAAAAACGAATTTCTAACTCAAGAAATAAATATTAGTTCTAACAAAATAAGTTATCAGGATAAAATATTAGAATCATCAAAAAAATTTTGGAAAATATTAAAAAGAAGAAATATTCGATTAATCCGTAAATTCTATTTTTTTATAAAATTTTTTATTGAAAAGATATACATAGATATTTTTCTATATATTATTAAATATATCATTAATATTCCAAGAAATATTCCAAGAACCAATACACAACTTTTTTTTGAATCAACAAAAAAAATGATTGATAAATTCATTTACAATAATGAAGCAAATCAAGAAAGAATTAATAAACCAAATAAAAATACAATTCATTTTATTTCAACTATAAAAAACTCACTTTCTAATATTCGAAATAAAAATGCAAAAGCTTTTTGTGACTTATCCTCCCTCTCACAAGCATATGTATTTTACAAATTATCACAAACCCAAGTTATTAGTTTTTACAAATTCAAACCTATCCTTCAATATCACGGAACATCTCTTTTTCTTAAAAATGAAATAAAAGATTATTTTAAAGAACAAGGAATATCTCATTCCCAATTAAGACATCATTCTGGGTTAAGACAAAAAATCTCTGGAATAAAGGAATGGAAAAACTGGTTAAGGAGTCATTATCAATACGATTTATTTCAGAGTAGATGGCTTAGATTAGCACCAGGACAATGGCGAAATAGAGTCAATCAACACTATATGGCTCAAAATAAAGATTTAACAAAATGGGATTCAGATGAAAAAGAAAGATTAATACATTACGAAAAAAAAAATTATTTTCAAGCGAATTCATTACTGAATCAAGAATATAAACTGAATCAAGAACAAAAACGGAATCAAAAAAAAAAATATAAAAAAGATAATTTTAAAAAACACTATAGATACAATTTTTTATCATATACATTTATTAATTATCAAAATAAGAGGGACTCATATACTTATGGATCACCATTACAAGTAAATAAGAGGGAAGAGATTTCTTATAATTACAACATGGATAAACGAAAATTTTTTGAGACATTGGGAGATATTCCTATCCATAATTATCTAGGAGAAGACGATATTCTAGATGCTACGGGGAAATTTTCGCATAGAAAATTTTTTAATTGGAGAATTCTTCATTTTTGTCTTAGAAATAAGGCCGATATTGAGTCCTGGGTCGATACCAGTACCAAGAGTAACAAAAATATTAAGACTGTGGTTAATAATTTTAATAATTATCAAATATCGAATCTGGAACTTTGGTTCTTCCCAGAATTTGTGCTACTATATAATGCATATAAGGTTAAACCATGGATCATACCAATAAAACTACTTCTTTTCAATTTTAATGGAAAAGAGGATCTTGTATCAGATGCACAAAAACAAGGAAATTTTAGATCCGTTCTCTCAAATCAAGAAAAAGATGTTGAAGAAGATTATGGTAAATCATACATAAAAAAACATAGAAAGCAATACGAGAGCAAGAAAGAAATGAGTTATTCTTTCTTCCTACGAAGTCGTTTGTATTTTCAATTGGGATGGGATGATGATCCTTTCGATGAAAAAATAATCCAAAATATCAAAACATATTCTTTCCTGCTTGGCCTGAGAAATCCAAACAGAATTCTTACATACTCTATTAGAAGAGGAACAACGAATATGGATATTTTGACGGCTCGGAAGAGTTTCACTCCTAAACAACTACTCAAAAAAGGAATATTGATTATCGAACCAATTCGCCCGCCTCTAAAAAATGATGGACAAGTTATTCTATATCAAACTATAAGTATTTCATTGGTTCATAAAAATAAACATCAAATTAATCAAAGATACCAAGAAAAAAACTATATTGATAAAAAGAATTTTGATGAATCCATTGCAAGACATCAAAAAATGACTGAAAATAAAGACAAAAATCATTATGATTTGTTTATTCCTGAAAATATTTTATCCCCTAACCACCGGAGAGAATTGCGAATTCGAATTTCTTTCAATTCAAGGGATAAAAATGGTATGCATAGAAATCCAGTATTTTTAAATAATGTAAAAAACTGTGGTCAAGTTTTGAATAAAAACAAACATCTTGATAGTGATAAAAAGAAACTAATTAAATTAAAGTTCTTTCTTTGGCCCAATTATCGATTAGAAGATTTAGCTTGTATGAATCGCTATTGGTTTAATACTAATAATGGCAGTCGTTTCAGTATGGTAAGGATACATATGTATCCGCGTTTGAAAAGGTACATTTTTCCATATATTATGTATGTACCGTGTCGGGTATATGAAAACAAATAGATGGGCACAAGGATTGTCTTACATTCCATTCTGATACATGATACTAATTTAATGATATACATATCAATTAGATCAACAAATGAATCAACAAAATCCTCTTATTTGAACTCTAAAATTTTCTCTTTTGTAGAAATATATTACTCTTTTGTATCCCTATACGAATCAAATTGAAAAATACGAATCAAATTGAAAACCGGATTGATTCATTTTATTTGAAAAAATTATAAAGTTCATAACGAACTTAAAATCATTGTGCATATCAAAATGACTGGTATTATTATTATTACTGATCAGTAAAATTCACATTCAAAAAAAGGGGGAGAGAAATTTTTGTTTTATGGTAAAAAATTCATTCATCTCAGTTATTTTTCAAGAAAAAAAAGAAGAAAACAAGGGGTCCGTTGAATTTCAAATAGTCAGTTTCACCAATAAGATACGAAGACTTACTTCACATTTGGAATTGCACAAAAAAGACTATTTATCTCAGAGAGGTCTACGTAAAATTCTAGGAAAACGTCAACGGCTTCTGTCTTATTTATCAAAGAAAAATAACATACGTTATAAAGAATTAATTAGTGAGTTGAATATTCGGGAATAAAAAAATCGTTAATTTGATTGAATTAGTCGATTTATTAGATTTTTCATTTTGATGTACTTCTTTTCGTTTTCAACAATTCATGTAAGAATGAATCGAGGAAAAACTGATGAATCTATCAGCTACAGAAAAAGACCTTATGATAGTCAATATGGGACCTCAACACCCATCAATGCACGGTGTTCTTCGTCTCATCGTTACTCTAGATGGTGAAGATGTTGTTGACTGTGAACCAATATTAGGTTATTTACACAGAGGAATGGAAAAAATTGCGGAAAACCGAACAATTATACAATATTTGCCTTATGTAACACGTTGGGATTATTTAGCCACTATGTTCACGGAAGCAATAACCGTAAATGGACCAGAACAATTGGGCAATATTCAAGTCCCTAAAAGAGCCAGCTATATCAGAGTAATTATGTTGGAGTTGAGTCGTATAGCTTCTCATCTATTATGGCTTGGACCTTTTATGGCCGATATTGGTGCACAGACCCCCTTTTTCTATATTTTCAGAGAAAGAGAATTAGTATATGATCTATTCGAAGCTGCCACCGGTATGAGAATGATGCATAATTATTTTCGTATCGGAGGAGTAGCGGCCGATCTACCCTATGGCTGGATAGATAAATGTTTGGATTTCTGTGATTATTTTTTAACAGGAATTGTTGAATATCAAAAACTTATTACGCGAAATCCTATTTTTTTAGAACGAGTTGAAGGGGTAGGGGTTATTGGTGGAGAAGAAGCAATAAATTGGGGTTTATCCGGCCCAATGCTACGAGCCTCTGGAATCAAATGGGATCTTCGTAAAGTTGATCATTATGAGTGTTACGACGAATTTGATTGGGAAATCCAGTGGCAAAAAGAAGGAGATTCATTAGCTCGTTATTTAGTCCGAATCAGTGAAATGACGGAATCCATAAAAATAATTCAACAGGCCCTGGAAGGAATTCCGGGGGGTCCCTATGAGAATTTAGAAATCCGATGTTTTGATCGAGAAAGGGATCCAGAATGGAATGATTTTGAATATCGATTCATTAGTAAAAAACCTTCTCCTACATTTGAATTACCGAGACAAGAACTTTATGCGAGAATGGAAGCCCCAAAGGGAGAATTAGGAATTTTTCTGATAGGGGATCAAAGTGGTTTTCCTTGGAGATGGAAAATTCGCCCGCCGGGTTTTATCAATTTGCAAATTCTTCCTCAGTTAGTTAAAAGAATGAAATTGGCTGATATTATGACGATACTAGGTAGCATAGATATCATTATGGGGGAAGTTGATCGTTGAAATGATAATTTATACAACAGAAGTAGAAGATATCAATTCCTTTTACAGATTGGAATCCTTAAAAGAGGTCTATGGGATCATATGGATGTTTGTCCCTATTTTGACTCTTGTATTGGGAATCACAATAGGTGTACTAGTAATTGTATGGTTAGAAAGAGAAATATCTGCAGGAATACAACAACGTATTGGGCCTGAATACGCCGGCCCTTTGGGAATTCTTCAAGCTCTAGCAGATGGAACAAAACTGCTTTTCAAAGAGAATATTCTTCCATCTAGAGGAAATACTCGTTTATTCCGTATTGGACCGTCTATAGCAGTCATATCCATTTTACTAAGTTTTTCAGTAATTCCTTTTAGCTCTCGCCTTATTTTAGCCGATCTCAATATCGGTATTTTTTTATGGATTGCCATTTCAAGTATTGCTCCTGTTGGACTTCTTATGTCAGGATACGGATCAAATAATAAATATTCCTTTTTAGGTGGTCTGCGAGCTGCTGCTCAATCGATTAGTTATGAAATACCATTAACTCTATGTGTTTTATCAATATCTCTACGTGCGATTCGTTGAAATATAAACTTTTCTTTTCCCTATTCCTTTCGTTCTAGAAAATAAGCTGAATGGATTGAATAGATATCTTCGTTTTTTATTATCCTTCAGGTTGATAAACTAAATTAGATAGTTATATATGCTAAATTAGATAGTTATATATGCTAAATTAGATAGTTATATATGAGTGAAAGAAAGCAGCTTATAAATTCGCAGTAAATTAAACAAAAAAAAATTGAATCTCATTTCCTATGTACAAGAGTTAAGTGGAAGAAAACATAAGTGGAAGAAGTCTTTACCCCAAGACGGGTTGATTAGTCAATCTAGCTTGAAGCGGGCTCAAAAGATCAACCGTATAGAGTTTTGGCTATCCTTTGTATGGATTCCCATACATGTATTGCCAAACCAAACGGGGGATTGAACAAAAAAATGAGTGGATGGTTAGGAACACCAAAATACACAAAGGATTAGTAATGGAGATTATGTAAATCATATAAAAAGGATATTTCTGGATAACATAAAAAGAATACTAATTGGGGCTTAAAATTAGTAGAAATGAGTAGGCAGTACTACCCACGATTCCGGTCCAGAGTATGCTCCTATCCACCCATTAAAATAATGACTATCAGGAACGAAATAATCCTTTACTATTTTTTAGTTTAAGCCCCCATTCGTAATTTTCTCAGATCAGAAAGAAGAATAGGAACGAAAAAGAAAGAATAAAGAATAAAAAAGAAATCTTTTTTTTTATTCTTTCTTTCATATATATATAGAGATATAATCCGTGTCATGATTTATGAGCTAATGTAATATTTCATTTTTTTCGTAATCGAAAACAATGGGTTGAAATATCTATTGATATTTCTACAAGAAGTATTTTATTGAAGGCTTAAGTTATTACTCAACAAATAAAAATTGAAATTAGTAACGGGCGAGATCAATTCAGAAGCACTTTTTTTTATTCTTCATAATATAGCAGACAGAATTCCATTGGTATAATTTTGGACCTTCCAATCCACTTTTTCTCTATCTATTCTACAACCATACGAAGAGAAATAATACTGATTCGGTCCTTAAATTTATTTGTGACCCACGAGGAGCCGTATGAGTTGAAAACCTCATGTACGGTTTTGGACTAGCGATGGAAACAGTGATGTTATCATCGACTATAATTATCTAACAGCTCAAGTACAGTTGATATAGTTGAGGCGCAATCAAAATATGGGGTTTGGGGATGGAATTTGTGGCGTCAGCCAATAGGGTTTATCGTTTTTCTAATTTCTTCTCTAGCAGAATGTGAGAGATTACCTTTTGATTTACCAGAAGCCGAGGAAGAATTAGTAGCAGGGTATCAAACCGAATATTCGGGTATCAAATTTGGTTTATTTTATGTTGCTTCCTATCTAAACCTATTACTTTCTTCGTTATTTGTAACAGTTCTTTACTTGGGGGGTTGGAATATTTCCATTCCGTACGTATTCGTCCCTGAGCTATTTGAAATAAATAAAATGAATGGAATCTTTGGAACGACAATTGGTATCTTTATTACATTAGCTAAAACTTATTTGTTTTTGTTTATTTCTATCGCAACAAGATGGACTTTACCTAGGTTAAGAATGGACCAATTATTAAATCTTGGATGGAAATTTCTTTTACCCATTTCTCTCGGTAATCTATTATTAACAACTTCTTTCCAACTTCTTTCACTGTAAAGAAAAAAAGAATACGAGATTCATGACTTGGTTCAAACAAGAGAAAGAAACAAACATAAAATTATTCATAGATATTCACGATATGTTCCCTATGGTAACTGGGTTCATGAATTATGGCCACCAAACAGTCCGAGCAGCAAGGTACATTGGTCAAGGTTTCATGATTACCTTATCCCACGCAAATCGTTTACCCGTAACTATTCAATACCCTTATGAAAAATTAATCGCATCAGAGCGTTTCCGTGGGCGAATCCATTTTGAATTTGATAAATGCATTGCTTGTGAAGTATGTGTTCGTGTATGCCCTATAGATCTGCCTGTTGTTGATTGGAAATTTGAAACGGATATTAGAAAAAAACGATTGCTTAATTACAGTATTGATTTCGGAATTTGTATATTTTGTGGTAACTGCGTTGAGTATTGTCCAACAAATTGTTTATCAATGACTGAAGAATATGAACTTTCTACTTACGACCGTCACGAATTGAATTATAATCAAATTGCTTTGGGCCGTTTACCAATGTCAGTAATTGACGATTATACAATTCGAACAATTTTGAATTCGCCTCAAAGAAAAACTGAGTAAGTAAACCTCCTATTCTATTAAAGAGAAATTTCCAATTCTTTTAAGGTTCCGTTTTGGTCTAAGTTAAAAGAATGTTTGGTTTGACTTAAAAGAATGAGGCCTTTACTCTTTGTTTGGTCAATAAATAAAAATTCAATTACAAATTAACTGGTTGATAAGAATTTCGAATTCATTTTTATTGAAAATCTATTAATGTATTCGTAATCATTTCGAAATATATAGTTTCAAAAAACAAAATACCCTTTCGAACCGAACAAAAAAAAAAGAATCACAAACGAAACAATAATTGTACTTAGATCAATTCACACCTAATAGATTAGGATTTTATTCAATTAGGAACGTATCATAAAAAAAAAATTCCTGGTCGGGTCAATAAGATCATGAAAAGCATTTCGATTTATTTATCTCTTATTTTACATATAATGGATTTGCCTGGACCAATACACGATTTTCTTTTAGTTTTTCTGGGATCGGGTCTTATATTAGGGGGCCTGGGAGTGGTATTACTTACCAATCCAATTTATTCTGCCTTTTCATTGGGATTGGTTCTTGTTTGTATATCCTTATTCTATATTCTCTCAAATTCTCATTTTGTAGCTGCTGCCCAGCTCCTTATTTATGTGGGAGCCATAAATGTTTTAATCCTATTTGCTGTGATGTTCATGAATGGTTCAGAATATTATAAAAATTTGAATCTGTGGACCATTGGGAATGGCCTTACTTCGTTGGTTTGTACAAGTATTCTTGTTTCGCTAATTACTACTATATTAGATACATCATGGTACGGGATTATTTGGACTACAAGATCAAACCAAATTATAGAACAAGATTTGATAAGTAATAGTCAACAAATTGGAATTCATTTAGCAACAGATTTTTTTCTTCCATTTGAATTCATTTCACTAATTCTTTTAGTTGCTTTGATAGGTGCAATTGCTGTGGCTCGTCAGTAATAAATCTTTCTAACTAGGAATAGCAAGCAATCCAAATTAAACTTTTTTCTGTCTTATCGCATCTATTTTCCTTGAATTCTTGTTCGTGTATAAAATATAAAATAGAAATTCGTTTATTCGAGATATTTCCAATATATTCTTTTTGTTATATTCTATTCTAGTCAATCAAATCCGTTGAATTATTGTTCATATTAAAATGAATCGAAATTGATAAGGAGTTGGTCAATGATGCTCGAACATATACTTGTTTTGAGTGCCTATTTATTTTCTATCGGTATTTATGGATTGATCACGAGTCGAAATATGGTTCGGGCCCTTATGTGTCTTGAACTTATACTGAATGCGGTTAATATAAATTTTGTAACATTTTCTGATTTTTTTGATAGTCGGCAATTAAAAGGAAATATTTTATCAATTTTTGTTATAGCTATTGCAGCCGCTGAAGCAGCTATTGGATCAGCTATTGTTTCCTCAATTTATCGTAACAGAAAATCAACGCGTATCAATCAATCAACTTTGTTGAATAAGTAATATTAATAATATTAAATTATAAGATAATAATAATTATAAGATAATAATCTTAAATTATAAGATTCACCAATTTGAATTAGCATGTCCAATATGTTGGAATCTACATCATGTTTTCGAAAACGTAAGAAATCAAAGTATCTTGGTCCTTTCTTATGAGTTGATCCCGAAGGAAATTGATTAGAAAATTTCTGGTAAATCGTTGATTCATCTGGTGTTTAACTATAATGATTCATTTACAAGTTTACTAGATTGAAATTTTATGATGTTCAAAAAATTATAGATCCCATGTCACATTCAGTAAAAATTTATGATACATGTATAGGGTGTACTCAATGTGTCCGAGCCTGCCCCACCGATGTGTTAGAAATGATACCTTGGGATGGATGTAAAGCTAAGCAAATTGCTTCCGCTCCAAGAACAGAAGACTGTGTTGGTTGTAAGAGATGTGAATCCGCTTGTCCAACAGATTTCTTGAGCGTTCGAGTTTATTTATGGCATGAAACAACTCGAAGTATGGGTCTAGCTTATTGATACGTTCCCGAAAACCCCACTTGAATACATTTTGAATCCATTTGATTTTTTTTACTGAAAAAACCCGTGCTCAAAAAAGAATCTTTTTTGAGCACGGGTTTTTCTGGTCCAAGTGTATCTTGTCTTTACCACGAATTATTTTCCTTGGTTAACAATAATTGTAGTTTTACCAATATCTGCAGGTTCTTTAATTTTCTTTCTTCCTCATAGAGGAAATAAGCTAATTAAGTGGTATACTATGTGTATATGCATATTTGAACTCCTTCTAACAACCTATGCATTTTGTTATCATTTCCGATTGGACGATCCATTAATCCAGCTGGAGGAAGATTATAAATGGATAAATTTTTTTGATTTTTACTGGAGATTGGGAATAGATGGACTTTCTATAGGGCCCATTTTACTGACAGGATTTATCACCACTTTAGCTACTTTGGCGGCTTGGCCAGTTACTCGAGATTCGCGATTATTCCATTTCTTGATGCTAGCAATGTACAGTGGTCAAATAGGATCATTTTCTTCTCGAGACCTTTTACTTTTTTTCATCATGTGGGAGTTCGAATTAATTCCCGTTTATCTACTTCTATCCATGTGGGGGGGAAAGAAACGTCTGTACTCGGCTACAAAATTTATTTTGTACACTGCAGGGGGTTCCATTTTTTTATTAATAGGAGTTTTGGGTATCGGTTTATACGGTTCTAATGAACCAACATTAAATTTTGAAACATTAGCTAATCAATCGTATCCTGTCGCACTGGAAATCATATTCTATATTGGATTTCTTATTGCTTTTGCTGTCAAATCGCCGATTATACCTTTACATACGTGGTTACCAGACACCCATGGGGAGGCACATTACAGTACTTGTATGCTTCTAGCCGGAATTTTATTAAAAATGGGAGCGTATGGATTAGTTCGCATCAATATGGAATTATTACCCCATGCTCATTCCATATTTTCTCCCTGGTTGATAATAGTGGGTACAATGCAAATAATTTATGCAGCTTCAACATCTCTTGGTCAACGGAATTTAAAAAAAAGAATAGCCTATTCCTCCGTATCTCATATGGGTTTCATAATTATAGGAATTGGCTCTATAACTGATACGGGACTCAACGGAGCGATTTTACAAATAATATCTCATGGATTTATCGGTGCTGCACTTTTTTTCTTGGCAGGAACGAGTTATGATAGAATGCGTCTTTTTTATCTCGACGAAATGGGCGGAATGGCTATTCCGATTCAAAAAATATTTACGATGTTCAGTATCTTATCGATGGCTTCTCTTGCATTACCGGGCATGAGTGGTTTTGTTGCAGAGTTGATAGTTTTTTTTGGAATAATTACCAGCCAAAAATATTTTTTAATGCCAAAAATACTAATTACTTTCGTAATGGCAATTGGAATGATATTAACTCCTATTTATTCATTATCTATGTCACGTCAAATGTTCTATGGATACAAGCTATTTAATGCTCAAAGTTCTTATTTTTTTGATTCTGGACCACGAGAGTTATTTGTTTCGATCTCTATCTTTCTACCAGTAATAGGTATTGGTATTTATCCGGATTTCGTCCTCTCATTATCAGGTGAGAAGGTCGAAACTATTCTATATAATTATTTTTATAGATAGTTTTCATGAATAAAACAAAAAATCAAAAAGTAATCCTATGATTTTTAAAATTGTTCGTTGTACAGTGAAAAAAAAAAGAAAGAATTTTTCTTCTCTTAAGTTTAAGTTAAGTAAAAAAAGGTAAAAGAATTAAATTGAATTTTAATCAGACATCTTTGGCTTTTGTTAGAACCTTTTGAATCACTCCACTACTTGATTCAAAAGGTTCTTGACAGCTTACAATAAGTTTTCTTATATATACGCTGTCCTATCTTAGTATTTGTTAGGCTTAGCCTTTTTATTCAATTCAATTAGATGTTAATGTAAATGAACCATAACTATGTAAACCTATTCCTAATAGATTGACCCCAAAATAGCATATCCAAATTATAAGAAATCCCATAGAAGCCACAAGTGCGGAATTTACACCTTCCAAATTTTTATTTGTTCGGATATGTAAATAAATCGCGAATACGGTCCAAGTAATAAATGCCCAAGTTTCCTTTGGGTCCCAATTCCAATATGATCCCCACGCCTCATTAGCCCATACGGCTCCCGAAAGAATTCCTATGGTTAAAAAGATAAACCCGAGACTAATAATACGATAACTCCAACGATCCAATTGTTGAGTCAATTGATACTTGTAAAAATTTTTAGAAGAAAGAAAATAAGTGTTTAATAAAACATTGCTTCTTTCATTCCTGTATTGGATTTCGCCAAACGAAAATGACTGATTTAATAAATTATTGTTTTTACCAATAATTTTCATTTTTATGGCTTTTCGAAATGGAATGACTAGAAGAGCTACTGATAATAATGATCCACATAAAAGAGCTGCATAGCCTAATACCATCATACTTACGTGCATCATTAACCACTGAGATTGGAGAGCAGGCACTAATATTGCGGATTGATGCATTTTGGTTAAAAGACCCGAAGTGGCAAAGCCTTGGGTAAAAATAACACTTGGTGCGGTTATTGCGCTTAAATCATTTTTACGCTTTTTAAAATAGGAAACCATATGAATAAGGGAGAAACCCCATGAAAGAAAGATTAATGATTCATATAAATCACTTAATGGGAAATGGCCTGAATAAATCCAACGAGTGACTAATAATCCTGTTATACAGAAAAAGGTAACTATCATGCCCTTTTCTGATGAATCATATAGTCCTACGACTTCATCGACTAATAAGAATAAGGTTAAAAAATGAATTGTAATTAGAATTGAAACGACCGAAAAGGATATATGAGTTAATATATGCTCTAAAGTTGAAAAAATCATAAGAATTCTGAAAAAAGCGAGGGTTTCTAGATTTTATGGAATGGAAATCAGGAATTAAATTCATTATAGGACTTATTCTATCTCTTTTAGAAGATACTATGCCGCCACTCGGACTCGAACCGAGATGCTCTAGCACTGCTTCCTAAGAGCAGCGTGTCTACCGATTTCACCATAGCGGCTTGCTCGAAATCATAATAAGCCATTTTTTATTCAATCGTCGAGATTGAAGGTGAAGGGGTCAATTCAATGTAAAATGTAAAAGAAGCATTTAATTTAAATTGATGAATAAAAACTCGTTTAAATAGCAATTTGAAGGTTCAAAAAGAATCTTTATTATTTATCGTTTTATCTTTATTATTTATCGTTTTATTTAATTATCCTTTTATTTAATATTTAATTAATATTTAATTATTTCAACAGAGATTTTGTAGTTTGTGTTTTCCTAAAAGAGAACTCCTCTATTGTAACTAAACTAACTAGTTGTAACTTCAATTCATAGATAGAATTCAACAAAAAAATGTTCTTTATCATTTTAATTTTTTAATGATTCATCTCTCATTCTTTTATATGATTTTTATGAATCTATAAAAAAAAAATGCTTATCAATTGAATGAATAAATGAATGAAAAAATATGATTTTTAGAGATCACAATTTCAGCACCACATCCAATGATTTCAAAAGATTTATGTAATTTGCATAGCTTTGTATTAATCGTTAGGATTTTGCGTTTTAAGGATTTATCAAACCAACTAGATATTGGGTTGTACACGTTACGTTATATAAAAAGCGTTTCGATTCCTGTCATAATTGTACCATACTTCAAAAAAGTATTTCGAATTTCGAATTCTAAAAATATGTCTTGATTCATCTTCTTATACAAACATAGGATTTTTTTAGATCATTTTAAATTGATACATTATTTGTATATCCACTAAATTAGAAAGGGAGTTTTCTCAATTGGGTTGAAAGCAAGGGAAGGATATATAGTGATTCAGAGAAATAATGATTCATAAAGTTACAAAATTTAAACTTAATGGATTAGTTTCAACAACCCAGTTAAAGCTCTTATATATATGTGCTCCGCTATAGCTATAGTATAAATATACAAATTTTTATTATTTTTTATTATTTATTTAATTATTTATTATTATATTTAATTATATTTAATATTATATTTAATTATTTATTATTATAAATTGAATATTATAAAAATAACAAATTATTATAACACTAAGATACCAAATGGGACGATGGGGAAAATAAGAATCCCCATCCCGGAAATGAAAAAAAAAAAGATATTCAAAAAAGAAAACCTTTGTATCTTATTCGAGTTAAACCAATTCAGATTAAAAAAAAATTATTTGTCGTACAAAAAAACTTTTTGAATTACCCGTAAAAATAGATCTCGATAATGAAAAAGCTTTCAACGCCGCCCAATATCCTTTCTTTTTCCAAACATTTTTTCGAATACGCTTTTTTGATGTAGAAGTACGTTTTTTTGGAACTGCCATTCAAAAAAAAGGTTATTCAGTGCTATAGTTGGATGTCAAAGACATCTATTAAAAAAAAAAAAAAAAAAAATGATCGGTGTCTTTATGTCACTATTTATCTATTCCTATAGATTTTCTAGATTATAATTATCTATATACTACTATACAAATTTCATAAAAAATAAATAGAGATGGGAAAATAACATAAAATGCTTCTATTCTAGAACAAAAAAAAACGATATAACCTTTTTTTTATTTATATTCCATACACTATCCAGAAAAAAAAGAAGAATTTGTATTTAATTTATTGGTACCTTTCTTTTTTATATCTCCATTCAAATCTATAGGATAGATTAGGATCTATTATGACATATAAATTGAATTGATGAAATCAAAAAAACGTAAAAAAAAAGTCTTTCCTTTTCTATCTCTGCCTATTTTTTTTGTCGTCCTACATTTATAATTTATACATCTCCATTTATACATGAAAAATACATCAAAACAAAAAAATGTAAAAAAACCATTTCTAATAAAAAACAAACTTGAATTTTTTTCTATTAATTGGTAATTGGTCAAGCTCGAAGAGAGAGTATGCCCAATTTTCATTTTCAATCAAATTCGAATGAGACTCGTAGTTAATCTGTTAAAGGATACATAATTTTGAAAAAAAAAAAAAAGAATATTTTTTTTCATTAGTAACTCGGTGATATCATTTGATTACTTCTAACTTCGAAATTTGAATATTTTTGAAATATTTGAGAAAGATTAAAAGATTAAGAATAGAAAATTCCAGTTAACTTTGTAATATCTTGATTGTATTATTGCTCCCTTTCCATCAAAAGAGATAAGAGCCGGTGAATCAGAAACGATTAATTAAGAAAGAATAAGAAAAAAGTTTTTATGGAGCATACATATCAATATTCATGGATCATACCTTTTGTGCCACTTCCAATTCCTATTTTAATAGGAATGGGACTCCTACTTTTTCCGACGGCAACAAAAAATCTTCGTCGTATGTGGGCTTTTCCCAATATTTTATTGTTAAGTATAGTTATGATTTTTTCGGTCGATCTGTCTATTCAGCAAATAAATAGAAGTTCTATCTATCAATATGGATGGTCTTGGACCATCAATAATGATTTTTCTTTCGAGTTTGGCTACTTTATTGATTCACTTACCTCTATTATGTCAATATTAATCACTACTGTTGGAATTTTTGTTCTTATTTATAGTGACAATTATATGTCTCATGATCAAGGATATTTGAGATTTTTTGCTTATATGAGTTTATTCAATACTTCAATGTTGGGATTAGTTACTAGTTCGAATTTGATACAAATTTATATTTTTTGGGAATTGGTTGGAATGTGTTCTTATCTATTAATAGGGTTTTGGTTCACACGACCTGCTGCGGCAAACGCTTGTCAAAAAGCGTTTGTAACTAATCGGATAGGCGATTTTGGTTTATTATTAGGAATCTTAGGTTTTTATTGGATAACGGGAAGTTTCGAATTTCAAGATTTGTTCGAAATATTTAATAACTTGATTTATAATAATGAGGTTCATTTTTTATTTGTTACTTTATGTGCCTCTTTATTATTTGTCGGCACAGTTGCTAAATCTGCGCAGTTTCCCCTTCATGTATGGTTACCTGATGCCATGGAGGGGCCTACTCCTATTTCGGCTCTTATACATGCTGCCACTATGGTAGCGGCGGGAATTTTTCTTGTAGCCCGCCTTCTTCCTCTTTTCATAGTTATACCTTACATAATGAATCTAATATCTTTGATAGGTATAATAACAGTATTATTAGGGGCTACTTTAGCTCTTGCTCAAAAAGATATTAAGAGGGGTTTAGCCTATTCTACAATGTCCCAACTGGGTTATATGATGGTAGCTCTAGGTATGGGGTCTTATCGAGCCGCTTTATTTCATTTGATTACTCATGCTTATTCGAAGGCATTGTTGTTTTTAGGATCCGGATCCATTATTCATTCCATGGAAGCTATTGTTGGATATTCTCCAGATAAAAGCCAGAATATGGTTTTTATGGGCGGTTTAAGAAAGCATGTGCCAATCACACAAATTGCTTTTTTAGTGGGTACACTTTCTCTTTGTGGTATTCCACCCCTTGCTTGTTTTTGGTCCAAAGATGAAATTCTTAGTGACAGTTGGTTGTATTCACCGATTTTTGCAATAATAGCTTGGTCCACGGCCGGATTAACAGCATTTTATATGTTTCGGATCTATTTACTTACTTTTGAAGGACATTTAAACATTCATTTTCAAAATTATAGTGGCAAAAAAAGTAGCTCCTTCTATTCAATAAAACTATGGGGTAAAAAAGAAGAGCAAACAATGATTAACAAAAATTTTCGTTTATCTCCTTTATTAACAATGAATAATTTATTAACAATGAATAATAATGAGAAGCCATATAGAATTGGTGGTAATGTAAAAAAAGGGGCTCTTATTACTATTACGAATTTTGTCTACAAGAAGGCTTTTTCTTATCCTCATGAATCGGATAATACTATGTTATTTCCTATGCTTATATTGGTTCTATTTACTTTTTTTGTTGGAGCCATAGCAATTCCTTTTAATCAAGAAGGAATACATTTGGATATATTATCCAAATTATTAACTCCATCTATAAATCTTTTACATCAAAATTCAAATGATTTTGAGGATTGGTATCAATTTTTAACAAATGCAACTTTTTCAGTGAGTATAGCTTGTTTTGGAATATTTACAGCATTCCTTTTATATAAGCCTTTTTATTCATCTTTACAAAATTTTAACTTACTAAATTCGTTTGCAAAAAGGGGTCCTAAAAGAATTTTCTTGGATAAAATAATATATTTGATATACGATTGGTCATATAATCGTGGTTACATAGATACGTTTTATTCAATATCCTTAACAAAAGGTATAAGAGGATTGGCCGAACTAACTCATTTTTTTGATAGGCGAGTAATCGATGGAATTACAAATGGAGTAGGCATTACAAGTTTTTTTGTAGGAGAAAGTATAAAATATGTAGGGGGAAGTCGCATCTCTTTTTATCTATTGTTGTATTTATTTTATGTATTCATTTTTTTAGTAATTTATTACTTTATTTTAAAATTTTCATTTTTAAATATAATTTAAAATTTTATGAAAATTTTCATTTATATTTATATTA